GTTAATGTAGCTTAAACAAAGCAAAGCACTGAAAATGCTTAGATGGGTATTTTATACCCCATAAACACTTTAAAGGTTTGGTCCCAGCCTTCTTATTATCTGTTAGTAAAATTACACATGCAAGTCTCCGCCCTCCTGTGAGAATGCCCTTCAAATCCTTTAGATCTAAAGGAGCTGGTATCAAGTACACTCTTATTTAAGAATAGCTTATGACACCTTGCTCAGCCACACCCCCACGGGAAACAGCAGTGATAAAAATTAGGCTAATAAACGAAAGTTTGACCTAGTTATACTACATCTAGGGTTGGTAAATTTCGTGCCAGCCACCGCGGTCATACGATTAACCCAAGTTAATAAGCATCGGCGTAAAACGTGTTAAAAGAGAAAACTACAAGTAAAGCTAAGACCTAACTAAGCTGTAGAAAGCATTAGTTATAAGAAAATCAAATTACTAAAGTAACTTTATTATATCTTATACACGATAGCTAAGAACCAAACTGGGATTAGATACCCCACTATGCTTAGCCCTAAACCAAAACAATTAAATAACAAAACTGTTTGCCAGAGAACTACTAGCAATAGCTTAAAACTCAAAGGACTTGGCGGTGCTTTATATCCATCTAGAGGAGCCTGTTCTATAATCGATACACCCCGATAAACCTCACCACTTCTTGCTAATTCCGCCTATATACCGCCATCTTCAGCAAACCCTTAAAAGGCATAGCAGTAAGCCAAAATATTTTACATAAAAACGTTAGGTCAAGGTGTAGCTTATGAAGTGGGAAGAAATGGGCTACATTTTCTAAACAATAGAATAGCCACTTAAAACGAAAGCCTTTATGAAATTAAAGACTAAAGGAGGATTTAGTAGTAAGCCAAGAGTAGAGTGCTTGACTGAATAAGGCCATGAAGCACGCACACACCGCCCGTCACCCTCTTCAAGTATATGACGCTAAAATATAATTAATTCCTAGCTGACTAATATTAGAAGAGATAAGTCGTAACAAGGTAAGCATACTGGAAAGTGTGCTTGGATGAATCAAAATGTAGCTTAATTAAAGCGCCTGACTTACACTCAGGAGATTTCACACTTCGTGACCATTTTGAACCAATACTAGCCCATAAAATAAGCCTAAAGTTAAAAAAATAATTAAAATAAAACAAAACATTTAACTAACATTAAAGTATAGGAGATAGAAATAATTTTACTGGCGCGATAGAGATAGTACCGTAAGGGAACGATTGAAAGAAGTTATAAAAGTGTAAAACAGCAAAGATTACCCCTTGTACCTTTTGCATAATGACTTAACTAGAACAACCTTAGCAAAGAGCACTTCAGTTAATTACCCCGAAACCAGACGAGCTATTCACGAACAACTAATAGAGCTAACTCATCTATGTGGCAAAATAGTGAGAAGATTTGTGAATAGTGGTGACATGCCTACCGAGCCTGGTGATAGCTGGTTATCCAGATAAGAATTTCAGTTCAACTTTAAGCTTACCTAAAAAATATTAAATTTTAATGTAAACTTAAATGTTAATCTGCAGAGGTACAGCTCTGCAGAATAAGACTACAACCTTAATTAGTGAGTAAATTTATTTAACAACCATAGTTGGCCTAAAAGCAGCCACCAATTAAGAAAGCGTTAAAGCTCAACAATAAAATTCATATTTAATTCAATAAATAACATAAACTCCTAACACAACCACTGGATTATTCTACTTATTCGTAGAAGAAATACTGTTAAAATTAGTAACAAGATTTTATATCTCCATACACACGTGTATATCAGACCGAATCCCAACTGATAGTTAACAATTAAATAAACCTATATATTAATAAACAATTTATTACCATTATATTGTTAATCCAACACCGGAGTGTACATAAGGAAAGATTAAAAAAAGTAAAAGGAACTCGGCAAACATAAACCCCGCCTGTTTACCAAAAACATCACCTCTAGCATTACCAGTATTAGAGGCACTGCCTGCCCAGTGACATTAGTTAAACGGCCGCGGTATCCTGACCGTGCAAAGGTAGCATAATCATTTGTTCCTTAATTAGGGACTTGTATGAATGGCCCCACGAGGGTTTGACTGTCTCTTACTTTCAATCAGTGAAATTGACCTTCCCGTGAAGAGGCGGGAATATAAAAATAAGACGAGAAGACCCTATGGAGCTTAAATTAAAGTGTTCAACAAAATTTTAACTTAATCCAACAGGAATAATAACATTTTAACTGAACAATAAATTTTGGTTGGGGTGACCTCGGAGCATAACAAAACCTCCGAGCAATTTAACTTAGACCTACTAGTCAAAGTGATATAATCCATTGATCCAATCATATTGATCAACGAAACAAGTTACCCTAGGGATAACAGCGCAATCCTATTTGAGAGTTCATATCGACAATAGGGTTTACGACCTCGATGTTGGATCAGGACATCCAAATGGTGTAGCAGCTATTAAAGGTTCGTTTGTTCAACGATTAAAGTCCTACGTGATCTGAGTTCAGACCGGAGAAATCCAGGTCGGTTTCTATCTATTAAAAATTTCTCCCAGTACGAAAGGACAAGAGAAATGAAGCCTACTCCAAAAAGTGCTTCCACAGGCTAACAGATGAATGCATCTTAATCTGAACAACTATTCATAAGCAATTATCCTAGACCAGGATTCGTTAGAGTGGCAGAGCCCGGTAATTGCATAAAACTTAAACCTTTATTATCAGAGGTTCAATTCCTCTCTCTAACAACATGTTTATAATTAATCTCCTCATTCTAATCGTCCCCGTACTACTAGCAGTTGCCTTTTTAACCCTAGTTGAACGGAAAATTCTAGGATATATACAAATACGAAAAGGACCTAATATTGTAGGGCCATATGGCCTCCTTCAACCCATTGCCGACGCCGTAAAACTCTTTATTAAAGAACCTTTACGCCCACTAACATCATCAATATCAATATTTATTGCCGCACCAATCCTTGCACTCACATTAGCTTTAACTATATGACTTCCACTTCCTATACCTTATCCCCTCATCAGTATAAACCTCGGTATTCTGTTTCTCCTTGCAGTCTCCAGTTTATCCGTTTATTCTATCCTGTGATCTGGATGATCCTCAAACTCAAAATATGCATTAATCGGCGCATTACGGGCAGTAGCTCAAACAATTTCATATGAAGTAACCCTTGCCATTATCCTCTTATCAGTATTACTAATAAGCGGTTCATATTCCCTCGGAAACCTAATTATCACACAAGAACATGCATGGTTACTACTTACATCCTGACCATTGGCTATAATATGATATATTTCTACTTTGGCAGAAACTAATCGCGCACCCTTTGACCTCACAGAAGGAGAATCAGAATTAGTTTCAGGCTTTAATGTTGAATACGCCGCAGGCCCATTTGCACTATTTTTCTTGGCCGAATACGCTAATATTATTATGATAAATATTTTAACTGTAATTCTTTTCTTAGGCGCATTCCACAACCCCCACTGACCCGAACTATACTCAATTAATTTCATAATCAAAGCTCTCTTATTAATTTCCTCTTTTTTATGAGTACGCGCTTCATATCCTCGATTCCGATATGACCAACTAATACACTTATTATGAAAAAATTTTCTCCCTTTAACCTTAGCTCTCTGCATATGACATGTAGCATTTCCAATTTTCACTTCAAGCATTCCCCCACAATCATAAGAAATATGTCTGACAAAAGAGTTACTTTGATAGAGTAAATCATAGAGGTTTAAATCCTCTTATTTCTAGAATTATAGGAATTGAACCTACCCTTGAGAAATCAAAAATCTCCGTGCTACCATTCTACACCAAGTTCTAGTAAGGTAAGCTAATTTAAGCTATCGGGCCCATACCCCGAAAATGTCGGTTAATACCTTCCCCTACTAATTAATCCTATAATTTTTATTATTCTCTTAGGAACCATTATACTAGGGACATTTATTGTAATAACAAGCTCACATTGATTTATAACTTGACTAGGCTTCGAGATAAATATAATAGCCATTGTACCAATTCTTATAAAGAAATATTCCCCCCGATCAATAGAAGCAGCAACCAAATATTTTCTAACACAAGCCACAGCATCCATAATCCTTATATTAGCTATTATCATTAATCTAATATATTCTGGTCAATGAACAATCAAAAATATAGAGAATTATACTGCCTCAACACTTATTACTATTGCCCTTGTAATAAAACTAGGTCTAGCCCCTTTCCACTTTTGAGTTCCAGAAGTAACCCAAGGAGTATCCTTAAACTCAGGTTTAATTCTCTTAACATGACAAAAAATCGCTCCCTTAACCCTTTTATACCAAACTTATTCATCAATTAACATAAACTTACTCTTATTAATATCACTAACATCTATTATAATTGGTGGCTGAGGAGGCCTCAACCAAACACAACTACGCAAAATCATAGCATATTCATCTATTGCCCACATAGGTTGAATAATAACAATTTTAATTTATAATCCTGACCTCTCCCTCCTAAATTTACTTATTTACATTTTTATAACCTCCTCAATATTTATATTACTAATCTTTACTTCAACCACCTCTACTTTATCCTTATCCCTTACCTGAAACAAAACCCCTATCATTACAATTATATCCCTAATCACTCTTTTATCCTTAGGAGGTCTTCCTCCATTAACAGGATTTATACCAAAATGAATAATCATCCAAGAATTAACAAAAAACAATAGCGTAATTTTACCCACCTTAATAGCAATCCTAGCATTACTTAATTTATTCTTCTACATACGCCTTACATACTCAACTGCCTTAACAATATTTCCTACAATAAATAATACAAAACTCACATGACAGTTTCAAAATACAAACATTTTACCAATAATAACACCACTAATCATAATCTCAACTTTAACCCTACCTTTAACCCCCTTACTTATTCTACTAAACTAGAAGTTTAGGTTACATAGACCAAGAGCCTTCAAAGCTCTAAGCAAGTAAATCCTACTTAACTTCTGAGTATAAGGACTGCAAGACTTTATCTTACATCAATTGAATGCAAATCAACCACTTTTATTAAGCTAAGCCCTTCCTAGATTGGAGGGCTATAATCCCTCGAAATTTTAGTTAACAGCTAAATACCCTAAACAACTGGCTTCAATCTACTTCTCCCGCCTTGAAAGAAGCGGAAGTAGGCGGGAGAAGCCCCGGCAGAATTGAAGCTGCTTCTTTGAATTTGCAATTCAATATGATTTTTCACTACAGGACTTTTTTTGGTAAAAAAAGGATTTACACCTTTATCTTTAGATTTACAGTCTAATGCTTAATTCAGCCATTTTACCTTTACCTATGTTCATTACCCGATGACTCTTTTCCACTAATCATAAAGATATTGGAACATTATATATAATTTTCGGTGCTTGAGCCGGCATAGCTGGTACAGCCCTGAGTATTTTAATCCGAGCCGAACTCGGTCAGCCAGGTGCTTTACTTGGTGATGATCAAATTTATAATGTTATCGTAACAGCCCATGCTTTCGTCATAATTTTCTTTATAGTGATACCTATTATAATAGGTGGCTTTGGTAACTGACTAGTCCCGCTAATAATTGGTGCTCCTGATATGGCTTTTCCCCGTATAAATAATATAAGTTTTTGACTCCTCCCACCCTCTTTCCTACTGCTACTAGCTTCTTCTACTGTCGAAGCTGGAGCAGGAACAGGTTGAACTGTATATCCCCCTCTAGCCGGAAATTTAGCTCATGCAGGCGCCTCAGTTGACCTCGCAATTTTTTCCCTACATCTAGCAGGTGTATCCTCTATTCTTGGCTCAATTAATTTTATCACAACAATTATTAACATGAAACCCCCTGCTCTATCACAATATCAAACTCCCTTATTTGTCTGATCCGTCCTAATCACTGCTGTTCTACTCCTATTATCATTACCAGTTTTAGCAGCAGGAATTACTATATTATTAACGGATCGAAATCTAAACACAACTTTCTTTGATCCTGCAGGGGGAGGCGATCCTATTCTTTATCAACATTTATTCTGATTCTTTGGTCACCCGGAAGTTTACATTCTTATCTTACCTGGTTTTGGCATTATCTCTCATGTAGTTACTTATTATTCAGGAAAAAAAGAGCCTTTCGGATATATAGGAATAGTTTGAGCAATAATATCTATCGGGTTCTTAGGTTTTATTGTGTGAGCTCACCATATGTTTACTGTCGGCTTAGATGTTGATACACGAGCCTACTTTACATCCGCCACAATAATTATTGCAATTCCTACCGGAGTAAAAGTGTTCAGCTGACTAGCAACCTTACACGGAGGAAATATTAAATGATCCCCTGCCATACTATGAGCTCTAGGGTTTATTTTCCTCTTTACTGTAGGCGGATTAACTGGAATTGTTCTAGCTAACTCATCCTTAGATATCGTGTTACACGATACATATTATGTAGTTGCTCACTTCCATTATGTATTATCTATGGGAGCTGTATTCGCAATTATCGCTGGCTTTGTTCATTGATTCCCCTTATTTACAGGCTACTCTCTCAACTCAACTTGAGCTAAAATTCATTTCGCCATTATATTTATTGGTGTTAATATAACATTTTTTCCTCAACATTTCCTAGGTCTATCTGGAATGCCCCGACGATACTCTGACTATCCAGATGCCTACACAACCTGAAATACTGTCTCATCTATAGGGTCTTTTATTTCACTAACAGCTGTTATCGTAATAGTATTCATGATCTGGGAAGCATTTGCATCAAAACGAGAAGTATGTTCAGTCGAACTAACTACAACAAATATCGAGTGAATGTATGGATGCCCTCCGCCTTATCATACTTTCGAAGAACCTACGTATATTAATTCTAAATAATAAGAAAGGAAGGAATTGAACCCCCTAAAATTGGTTTCAAGCCAACTTCATAACCTTTATGTCTTTCTCAATGAGGTATTAGTATAATAATACATAACTTTGTCAAGGTTAAACTACAGGCGAAACTCCTGTATATCTCTATGGCATATCCATTTCAAATAGGCTTACAAGATGCCACATCACCTATTATAGAAGAATTAACAAATTTTCATGACCACGCATTAATAATTGTATTTTTAATTAGCTCTCTAGTTTTATATATTATTTCTGCTATATTAACTACTAAACTTACCCATACTAGCACGATAGACGCTCAAGCAGTAGAAACAATCTGAACTATTTTACCCGCTATTATTTTAGTTATAATTGCACTGCCTTCTCTACGTATTCTTTATATAATAGACGAAATTAATAATCCCACTCTAACCATCAAAACAGTAGGCCATCAATGATACTGAAGTTATGAATATACCGATTATGATGAACTAAATTTTGATTCTTATATAATCCCTACCTCCGAATTAAAACCTGGTGATCTCCGCCTACTTGAAGTAGATAATCGCGCAGTCTTGCCAATAGAAATAACAATTCGCGTTCTAGTAACATCTGAAGATGTCCTTCATTCATGAGCAGTCCCCTCTCTAGGTTTAAAAACTGATGCTATCCCCGGACGATTAAACCAAACTACTCTTTTAGCAACTCGCCCAGGCTTATATTATGGACAATGCTCTGAAATCTGTGGCTCTAACCACAGCTTCATGCCTATTGTTCTTGAACTTGTACCTTTAAAGATTTTTGAAAAATGATCTTCATCAATAATTTAATTTCATTAAGAAGCTACAGCAGCATTAACCTTTTAAGTTAAAGAGTGAGAGTTTAGACCTCTCCTTAATGAAATGCCACAACTCGACACTTCAACATGATTTATTACAATTATCTCTATACTTTTAACATTATTTATTCTATTTCAATTAAAAATTTCAAAGTTTATATACCCTAACATACCTGAATCTAAACCATTAAAGACTTTCAAACAAAACACTCCTTGAGAATCTAAATGAACGAAAATTTATTCGCCTCTTTCGCTACCCCAACAATAATAGGTCTTCCTATCGTTATTTTAATTATTATATTCCCTAGTATGATATTTCCTACTCCTAACCGACTTATTACAAACCGACTAACCACTCTCCAACAATGACTAATCCAATTAACATCTAAACAAATAATAACTATTCATAATAAAAAGGGCCAAACATGAACACTTATACTAATATCCTTAATTTTATTTATTGGTTCAACAAATCTATTAGGATTATTACCCCACTCTTTTACTCCTACCACGCAACTCTCCATAAATCTTGGCATAGCAATTCCTTTATGAGCAGGAGCAGTCATTACCGGATTTCGATATAAAACCAAAGCCTCACTAGCCCATTTCTTACCCCAAGGGACTCCTCTCCCATTAATTCCCATATTAATCATTATTGAAACTATTAGCTTATTCATTCAACCTATAGCATTAGCTGTACGACTTACAGCTAACATTACAGCCGGACATCTTCTTATTCATTTAATTGGAGGCGCCACACTAGTGCTCTCAAATATTAGCCCAACTACCGCACTCATTACGTTTATTATTTTAATAATGTTAACTATCCTTGAATTTGCAGTAGCCTTAATTCAAGCTTATGTTTTTACATTACTAGTCAGTCTTTATCTGCATGATAATACCTAATGACCCACCAAACTCATGCTTACCATATAGTCAACCCTAGTCCCTGACCACTAACTGGTGCTCTATCAGCCTTACTTTTAACATCTGGCCTAGTAATATGATTTCATTTTAACTCAACTAATCTTATTATACTAGGGTTATTAGGTAATATACTCACTATATATCAATGATGACGTGATGTAATCCGGGAAGGAACCTTTCAAGGACATCACACACCAATTGTCCAAAAAGGCTTACGCTACGGAATAATCCTTTTTATCGTATCAGAAGTATTTTTCTTTGCTGGATTCTTCTGAGCCTTTTACCACTCAAGCCTAGCCCCTACACACGAACTTGGAGGGTATTGACCCCCTGCCGGCATTAAACCCTTAAATCCACTAGAAGTCCCCCTACTTAATACATCCATCCTACTAGCTTCAGGCGTTTCCATTACCTGGGCCCACCATAGCTTAATAGAAGGAAATCGTAAACATATAATCCAAGCCCTTCTTATCACAATCGCCTTAGGAGTGTACTTTACCCTACTACAAGCAGCAGAATATTACGAGGCACCATTTACTATCTCAGACGGTGTTTACGGCTCTACATTTTTTATATCCACAGGATTCCATGGTTTCCATGTCATTATTGGTTCAACATTCTTAATAATTTGTCTCCTGCGACAATTCAACTTCCATTTTACATCAAAACATCACTTTGGCTTTGAAGCAGCAGCATGATACTGACATTTCGTAGATGTAGTTTGACTATTCTTATATGTATCAATTTACTGATGAGGCTCATATTCTCTTAGTATCACTAGTACAATTGACTTCCAATCAATTAGCCTCGGTATAATCCGAGAGAGAGTAATTAATATATTCTTTGCCTTAATAACAAATATTTTATTAGCTTCATTACTTGTAACAATCGCATTTTGATTACCCCAATTAAATATTTATTCAGAAAAAGCAAGCCCATATGAGTGTGGGTTTGATCCAATGGGCTCCGCACGCCTTCCCTTTTCTATAAAATTTTTCCTTATTGCCATCACATTTCTGTTATTTGATCTAGAAATTGCCCTGCTTCTTCCCCTTCCATGAGCCTCTCAGACAAATAATTTAAACATAATAACTATTATAGCCCTAGCCCTTATTTTTTTACTCGCTATAAGCCTAGCTTATGAATGATTACATCAAGGTCTTGAATGAACTGAATATGATAATTAGTTTAATAAAAACAAATGATTTCGACTCATTAAATTATGATAAATTTCATAATTATCAAATGTCTCTAGTCTACATAAATGCCGCCCTCGCATTTTCCATCTCTATATTAGGACTTTTAATATATCGAACACATCTAATATCATCCCTACTATGTTTAGAAGGAATAATATTATCACTCTTCACTCTAGGGGCAATAACAATTTTAATTACACACTTTACACTAGCGAGTATATTACCAATCGTACTCTTAGTATTCGCTGCATGCGAAGCAGCCGTTGGTTTATCACTATTAGTTATAGTATCAAATACATATGGTGCCGATTTTGTCCAAAACCTAAATCTATTACAATGTTAAAACTTATTATTCCCTCTATTATAATAATCCCCCTCACCTGGTTAAGTAATAAAAAAAATATCTGAATCAATACAACCCTCTATAGCTTATTAATTGCTCTAATAACCTTAAACCTCTTTCATCAGCCAGATAATAATGCCCTCTATTTTTCTACCACTTTTTATTCTGACTCCCTTTCCACCCCCCTCCTTACACTAACAACATGACTCTTACCATTAATAATTATTGCCAGCCAAAATCACCTCATAAATGAAACAGAGGCACGGAAAAAAACATATATTTCAATACTAATTCTACTTCAAATTTTTCTCATTATAACATTTTCTGCTACAGAACTAGTCTTATTTTATATTTTATTTGAAGCCACCCTTGTACCCACCCTAATCCTCATTACCCGTTGAGGCAACCAAACAGAACGTTTAAATGCCGGATTATACTTTTTATTCTATACACTAATTGGCTCTCTCCCCTTATTAGTTGCCCTTGTCTACATTCAAAATCTATTAGGTACACTCAACATTTCCATTACCCATATCTGAACTCAAAATATTTCAAACTCTTGATCAAATGATTTCTTATGATTAGCATGCATAATAGCATTCCTAGTAAAAATACCATTATATGGGCTTCACTTGTGGCTACCAAAAGCCCATGTTGAAGCCCCTGTTGCCGGCTCAATAGTACTAGCGGCGGTACTCCTAAAACTTGGAAGCTACGGTATAATACGCATTACAACTTTACTGAATCCCTTAACAGAATTTATATTATATCCTTTTTTAACTCTTTCTTTATGAGGAATACTTATAACTAGCTCCATCTGCTTACGTCAAACAGACCTTAAATCCCTCATTGCCTATTCCTCCGTAAGCCATATAGCCCTGGTAATCGTAGCCATTCTCATTCAAACTCCTTGAAGCTTCATAGGAGCAACAGCCCTAATAATTGCCCACGGCCTAACTTCATCCATACTATTTTGCTTAGCTAATACTAATTATGAACGCATCCACAGTCGTACTATAATTTTAGCCCGAGGTCTACAGACAATTTTACCAATTATGGGTACCTGATGACTTCTAGGTAGTTTAACTAACCTTGCTCTACCACCAACAATTAACTTAATTGGCGAATTATTTATTATCCTTTCCTCCTTTTCCTGATCATATATTACAATATTACTAATAGGATTAAACGTAGTAATTACAGCCCTATACTCCTTATATATACTAATTTTAACACAACGAGGAAAATATTCTCAACATGTTCAAACAATTAATCCATCATTCACACGAGAAAATGCTCTAATGGCCCTACACATTCTACCCTTAACTCTTCTCACATTTAACCCTAAACTTATCCTAGGGCCCACATTTTGTAAATATAGTTTAATAAAAACATTAGATTGTGAATCTAATAATAGAGGTTAACACCTTCTTATTTACCGAGAAAGACTGCAAGAACTGCTAATTCATGCTTCCATGCTTAAACACATGGCTTTTTCACTTTTAAAGGATAGAAGTAATCCGTTGGTCTTAGGAACCAAAAATTTGGTGCAACTCCAAATAAAAGTAATAAACTGCTTCCTAACTTTCATATTAGCCTCACTATTAGTACTATTACTACCAGTAGCAATAGCCTTCCTACCTATTTATAAAACTAATAAGTATTCTTATTATGTGAAAATAGCCATTTCATATGCATTCTTTATTAGCTTAATTCCCACTCTCTTATTTATCAACTTTGGCCACGAAGCAATTATCTCTAACTGACATTGAATAACTCTCCAAACAATAAAACTAACTATAAGTTTTAAACTAGATTATTTTTCATTACTTTTCATGCCAGTGGCCTTATTCGTTACTTGATCCATCATAGAATTCTCCATATGATATATACATTCAGACCCTAATATCAACCGATTTTTTAAATATCTCCTAATATTCTTAATCACAATAATAATTCTAGTTACCGCTAATAATTTATTTCAACTATTTATCGGTTGAGAAGGAGTTGGGATCATGTCATTTCTTCTAATTGGATGATGATATGGCCGTACAGACGCTAATACTGCCGCCTTACAAGCCATCCTTTATAACCGTATCGGCGATGTTGGTTTTATTCTAGCAATAGCATGATTTATAACTTATTCAAATTCTTGAGAATTACACCAGATCCTAATAACCGAAAGCAAAAATAATAACTTACCACTATTAGGTTTAATCCTGGCTGCTACAGGAAAATCAGCCCAATTTGGATTACACCCTTGACTACCCTCTGCAATAGAAGGTCCAACACCTGTTTCAGCATTACTTCACTCAAGTACTATAGTTGTCGCCGGTATCTTTCTCCTAATTCGATTCTATCCTCTAGTAGAAAATAATGAATTAGCTAAAATACTAATCTTAGTATTAGGTGCATTAACAACACTATTTACAGCTATCTGCGCTCTCACCCAAAATGATATTAAAAAGATTGTAGCCTTCTCAACATCCAGTCAGCTAGGCCTAATAATAGTAACAATCGGTATTAACCAGCCACACCTAGCATTCCTACACATCTGCACCCATGCATTCTTTAAAGCTATACTATTTATATGTTCCGGTTCAATCATTCATAACCTAAATGATGAACAAGATATCCGAAAAATAGGCGGTTTATTCAAAACCATACCATTCACCACCACAGCCCTCATTATCGGAAGTTTAGCATTAACAGGTACCCCTTTCTTAACAGGCTTCTACTCAAAAGACCTAATTATCGAAACTGCTAATACGTCGTATACCAACGCCTGAGCCCTTCTAATTACACTAATTGCAACCACCCTAACAGCCGTCTACAGTACGCGCATCTTATATTATGTGTTACTTGGACAGCCACGATTTAATGCTTTAACCTTAATTAACGAAAATAATCCCCTCCTAATTAATCCTATTAAACGTCTATTAATTGGAAGTATTTTTGCTGGATTTTTAATTTCACTAAATTTACCACCAATAACAACACCACAAATAACCATACCAACATACTTAAAACTCACCGCCTTACTAATCACTCTAACAGGCTTTATTCTAGCCTTAGAACTTAGTATATCAACACAAAACTTAAAATTACCTCCAACTCAAAATCACTATAACTTCTCAAACATGCTTGGTTATTTCCCTATCACAATTCACCGCCTTATCCCATCTACCAGCTTACAAATAAGCCAAACGCTAGCCTCAATAGTTTTAGACTTAACTTGAATTGAGATATTATTACCCAAACTTATCTCTAATATTCAAAAAATCTACTCTACTGCAGTTTCTAGTCAAAAAGGACTTATTAAATCTTACTTCCTCTCCTTTATAATTACCCTCTCAATCAGCCTTTTAATCCTTAATTCCCTCGTGTAATTTCTATTACTACCACAATACATGTAACCAAGGATCACCCCGACACAATTACAAGCCAAAACCCATAACTATATAATGCCGCAATACTCATAGGCTCCTCACTAAAAAACCCTGTATCACCAGTATCATAAAGATATCAATCCCCTTCCCCGTGAAAATTTAATACAATTTCTAACTTGATATCTTCCTCTAACGTTGTATACACAATTAATAATAATTCTCCTATAATACCCATAATTAATGTTAAAAGAACAGTAGTATTAGAAGACCATACCTCAGGGTATTCCTCTATAGCCATTGCTGTAGTATAACCAAATACAACCAACATCCCTCCTAAATAAATTAAAAATACTATTAATCCCAAGAATGAACCACCATAATTCAACACAATTCCACAACCAATCCCCCCGCTAATAATCAATCCAACACCCCCATAAATTGGCGAGGGTTTTGTAGAAAACCCTACGAAACTAATTACAAAAATAGTACTCAAAATAGTCACAATATATGTCATCATAATTTCCACATGGACTCAACCACGACCTATGACATGAAAAATCATCGTTGTTTTTCAACTACAGAAACTTTATGAATAACATTCGAAAAACCCATCCACTAATAAAAATAGTTAACAGCTCTTTTATTGACCTCCCAGCACCCTCAAATATCTCATCATGATGGAACTTCGGCTCCTTACTAGGAATTTGCTTAATTGCACAAATCCTAACCGGACTATTTTTAGCTATACACTACACATCAGACACCATAACAGCCTTCTCCTCCGTCACACACATTTGCCGAGATGTAAATTACGGTTGACTAATTCGATATCTCCACGCCAATGGAGCCTCAATATTCTTCATTTGCCTATTCCTTCATGTAGGACGAGGGCTCTACTATGGCTCCTATATATTTCTTGAAACATGAAACATTGGTGTCCTACTTTTATTTGCAGTCATAGCCACTGCTTTCATAGGCTACGTACTCCCTTGAGGCCAAATATCATTCTGAGGAGCAACAGTCATCACCAATCTACTTTCAGCTATCCCCTATATTGGTACAAATCTCGTAGAATGAATCTGAGGAGGTTTCTCTGTCGATAAGGCCACTCTAACCCGCTTCTTCGCTTTCCACTTTATTCTTCCCTTCATCGTAGCCGCACTCGCAGGAGTACATCTCTTATTCTTACATGAAACCGGTTCAAATAACCCATCCGGATTAAACTCAGATATAGACAAAATTCCCTTTCACCCTTATTATACTATTAAAGATATTCTAGGAGCCTTAATCATAATCACCACTCTATCCTCTCTAGTTCTATTTACCCCAGATATATTAGGAGACCCAGACAACTATATCCCCGCAAACCCTCTTAATACACCACCTCACATTAAACCAGAATGGTATTTCCTATTTGCTTATGCAATCCTACGATCAATTCCTAATAAACTTGGGGGAGTCATGGCACTTGTCCTATCAATCGCGATCCTAATAATCATCCCACTCCTCCATACAGCCAAGCAACGAAGCATAATATTCCGACCAATAAGTCAATGTATATTCTGAATTCTAGTGGCAGACCTAGCCACACTAACTTGAATCGGAGGCCAACCAGTTGAACACCCATTTGTAGTAATCGGCCAATTAGCCTCCATGATCTATTTTTTATTAATCCTCTTAATTATACCTATAACTAGCATAATTGAAAACCAACTTTTAAAATGAAGAATAGAGCCTTAGTAGTATAATTAATACACTGGTCTTGTAAACCAGAACTGGAGACTTATATCTCCCTAAGACATCAAGGAAGAAGCAATCGCCCCACCATCAGCACCCAAAGCTGATATTCTTTTAAACTATTCCTTG